TTGGGATAGATATAGATGAACAATACCCCCCCTGGAACCGTATAGGAAGTTTTCTCCTCGTACGGCTCGAGAAAAAATGATTTAATTCGAAGTTTTGTCTATGTATCAAATTCCAATAAATTAAATAACAACAACAACCGGTCCTGTAAATCAATTAGACTACGATTCCAATCTTTTTTCTTCCTGAAAAATGAAAAAGAAACCGCTCATACTCATAACTCAAGTCGGATAACTCTCAAATAGTTCAAAGGATAATCTAATCTTTAGTGAATTTCATTTATTGAGTAGTCTTTACTCCCTTTCGTTTATCTCGGTTAAACTATTTCAAATTCTATTTGGATTCTTTAGTTGGATCCAGTTATTGAGACTATCGAGAGAATTAACAACTAATAAAAGGGTGTTTCCTTGTTTTTAAACCCTTTAATTCCTATTTTTAATCATTGGGTTTAGACATTACTTCGGTGTTTCTTAATCTTTTCAAAATGGCAGCAACATACCCTTTTTTATTTCTTTCGATCAAAGAATCCTATGGACACTTGATTCTAGTATGATACACGTACGTTGAATCAAAAATTTGGCTCAATTTCAACAAGTTTTGCTTTTGAATTGGAAACTTGCTAAAATTGGATCTTTTCGATTTTCCATATATTTACGAAGTTGTTCCAGTTGATTGGCATTAACCCTAGATCCTTGCCCCTGAGAAATGAATTAATACTTTCGGTTCGAGCTCCATCATGGACTATTTACAACCCGACAAAAAACGAAGGGTTCAAGTATAACAGAACAAACAATGTCGAGCCAAGAGCACCTCATTTCTAGACAAATCTAAAATGGCGGATGTAAAAATCCACAACGGGTCGTGTCCTTCAAGTCGCACGTTGCTTTCTACCACATCGTTTCAAACGAAGTTTTACCATAACATTCCTCTAATTTGGAACGGGTATGGAATTGATTCAATTATGGAATCATGAATAGTCATTGGTTCAGCTGTCCATAGACATCGCAATCTACACTTTTTCTTCTATATATAAATATATGATACATGAAAGAATATTTTTCGGAAAAAATCTTAGCAAGACAACATTTTTAACATATTTAACAGACTAATCGAATATATAGAAAAAAATATATTCTATAATACATATATGTATAATATATATATATATGTTATATGTAAATAATATATAAACGAATAAGTTTTTGAATCTGCATCTTCAAGTGACTTAATAAGATAAATTAAATGATTTCCTACTTTTTCAAAGATTCCACGTACAGGGTTAAAAATGTTTTTTTTTAATAAAAAAATATTTCTAAATTAACAATTTTAATTAAATTTAATTAAAATTGTTATTTAATTAATTTTATTGGGTTGGGTTTGAAGAAAATTGGACAATAAGCATCGCCTTTGATCTTTATAGAAAAATCAGTCTTTCTTTTTGAATTGACTCTTCACTAATTTAAAATAAAAATTTGAAATAGATCAAAGAAACGAAGAAAGAAATAAGAACAAAGAAGTCCTTTTTTTTCATGAGATGTATAAAAAAATAATGTAAGTTAATATTTTAATTCTTTTAATCAGATTACGAAAATCAAAATCGAAAAAAATAGGTAAGGGTTCTCAGATAGACTGAACTGTTGTCACTGTTTGTTATAGATGTTTTATATCTACTATAGATATACTATATCTATATAGTATGGGACTTGATAATTTGTTAGTCAAATTCGAACAGACACAGAAGTTTAAAGTAATATAGATTAACTGCTATCCCCGCCGCTTCCTTTTTATATTATGTATAGGGTTTATATGGGAATAATGGAGAAATGGATCCGTGCTGGGACGGAAGGATTCGAACCTCCGAATAGCGAGACCAAAACCCGCTGCCTTACCACTTGGCCACGCCCCATTTCACTTTCTAATCTACACTAAGAAACAATAATATTGTTATTGGTTGTTTGTCAACTCCAGCCTAAATAAATATCTCGATAAATTCCATATCTATAAGATATAGATCTTCTATAGAATAATAGAATAGACCGGTACTATAATTTTGATACATATAGATACAGAATTCAACTTAATTTATTGATCATTACATAGAATTCAATTAAGATATTGTATGAAAGTATGGTTTCTTCTATTCTCCTTTGAGAATTGGAGGATTTTTGGTTGGGTGGATTCAAAGAAAAAGAAGGATTTTTTGTCTACCTTATTTACTTTACTTCTTTTTCCTTATATCAAAAATGCAACCAAAATGCAATTATCTCCAAGAACAAAATGTCTGTTATGCTTAATATCGTTAGTTTGATCTGTATTTGTATTAATTCGCCCCTTTATTTGAGTAGTTTTTTCTTCGGCAAATTGCCCGAAGCCTATGCTTTTTTGAATCCAATCGTAGATGTTATGCCAGTCATACCTTTGTTTTTTTTTCTCTTAGCTTTTGTTTGGCAGGCTGCTGTAAGTTTTCGATAAGATCCTGAATATGAATAATAATATCCTAGAAAATGCATAATTTGCTCGAGAATAAATTCTAACAATTGATAAAATCAGATAAGTTTTAGAGTATGAACCCTCGATTCACACATTGAAATTCGTGGATAGTCGACATAAATCAGGCTTACCCTCATTTCCTTGTTTTTGAGCCTTTTCCAGCGATCTAGTCAAAGACCCTAACCCTATTAGGGTCTCCCACAATATCTAAATTTGGATATAAGCGCATTTTAATGAAAAACAAATGAATTTGTGACAATACATTTCTAGAAAAACCTCATTTCTTGGTGTCAAAATAGGATATGTGGTAGAAAAATGGAAGATCTATTCTCTTTTTTTTTTTTTTATAATCTTGGAGATTTGTAATGCTTACTCTGAAACTCTTCGTTTATACTGTAGTGATATTTTTTATTTCTCTCTTTATCTTTGGATTCCTATCTAATGATCCAGGGCGTAATCCTGGACGTGAAGAATAAAATACAAAAGGTTTCTTGGTTAATTTTCAAATTTAATTAGGATTTTATCTATACACACGTTTCACTAAGATTTTCAAAATTTGAAAAAAAAATAAATTAATATATAAATAAAATATTAATATATAAATATATATAAATAAAGTACGGAAACGGAAAGAGAGGGATTCGAACCCTCGGTACGAATAACTCGTACAACGGATTAGCAATCCGACGCTTTAGTCCACTCAGCCATCTCTCCGAATTGAAAAATAGAATTACTACATTACACATAATCTAAGGAGTTTTTCTTTCTCTCTTTTCTTTCTCTATTATTTCTATATAGAGAGATCCACAAATCAGGAATTTCCTTTATCTAAAAGGTGGACTTGACCGCGCCAATAACCGAACTAAAAAAATAAGCAAGACCTCTTTGTGTTAATTTTGTTCGAAAGGCCCTTCTTATTCTCACGACCCGGCCTGGTCAGTACCTAGCCGGGCTCTTTTTTTTTTGTTCCAACAAATTCAAATTTAAATAATGATTTCTCTTTTTTGAAAACAAAAAAGACTTTTTATTATTATATTCAATTGAATATAAAATATTCAAGTAACGACAAAAAGAAGAAATACTATTTACATTCTTTTCTTGTTATATTTTACCCGAACTAAAAAAAAACTATCGATTCTTCCACAATACATTTTTTGTGTTATGATTTTAATGTTTTTTTTTTGATCCTTATCTAACTTCTTCAGCGAAAACTTTAGTTATTTAATTAATATTAGTTATTTAATTAATAATATTAATAATATAATAATTAAAATTAAATAATTTTTTTGTAGCCTCTTTTCCGAATCTCATTAATTTTGGATCTACTCGTGAAAAAGTTCAGCACGCTCGTTTTAATGATTCTTTGATAATCCTATCTTGATCATGCTCACTTAGCTTGCTCGACAAAAGGTCCATTTGTATACAATAATCATATTGTAGCGGGTATAGTTTAGTGGTAAAAGTGCGATTCGTTCTTTTAACCCTTAATAGTTAAAGGGTCTTTCGGTTTTTTTCATGTTCCGATCAAAAACTTTATTTCTTAAAAGGATTTAATCCTTTACTTCTCAATGAGAAATTGGAGAAAAAATACGAATTCTCGTGATTTGTATCCATGAGTCACTTAATAAATTGAAAAGTTGGATTATGAAATTGCGAAACATAATTTTTCAATTGGACCAATACTTCCAATTGAATAAGTATGAGTGATCCATGGCTAAAGAAAAAAAGTAAACTTCTAATCGTAACTAAATCCTCCATTTTTATTTCTAAAAAAAGAAATTGGAACAAAATAGCTATTCAGCGATGACTTTGGTTTACTAGAGACATCGGCGTATTGTTTTAGCTCGGTGGAAACAAAATCCTTTTCCTTAGGATCCTCTGAAATAGAAATAGAGAACGAAGTAACTAGAAAGATTGTCAGAATCACCTTCTCCTAGAAGGATCATCTAGAAAGCGATTCATTTTGTCTGTATTCAAATAAAAAGCTGACGTAGGTGTTATGGGTATAATTTTGTTCGTTTTTTTTCACCTCTTAGATCTAAGAATTTACTAACTTTCCATAAAGGAGCCGAATGAAACCAAAGTTTCACGTTCGGTTTTGAATTAGAGACGTTCAAAGCACTGAATGGACGTCGACTATAACCCCTAGCCTTCCAAGCTAACGATGCGGGTTCGATTCCCGCTACCCGCTTTTTATTTTTTCTAAAAATTCTATTAGAATTCTATATCTAGAATATAGATAATACATTATGACTTGATATTTCATCATTATTAGTAAATCGTTGAATATACAATTCCAATAATTATCTCACATATAATCCGATTTTTTTGTTTTCAACTCAAGAAAAATACGAAAAAATCGGAATGAACGGCGTCCATTGTCTAATGGATAGGACAGAGGTCTTCTAAACCTTTGGTATAGGTTCAAATCCTATTGGACGCAATTTATTTCCATCTATTTTTTTTATTTCGATAGCAAAAATGCTTTTTTGCATAATTCGAACCCAAGACA